TTAACATGCGGATATACCTAATCTATATCTGGGTCTTCTCTGTTCTTTTATTGTCCTCCTGTCGTCAATTGACGTATGACTTAGGGCTCAATATAATTTCATATGGCTTAGGTTGAATTTGAATAATTTGACCGGCCAAATAATATTTTGGTAAAGCAACTAAAATCCAATGCGAAGGAAAGGATCTTGGGGATCCAACCCAGCTTTGTGAATGATAGAGATAAAGATTCTACTATATGTGTTTATATAGCTTTTTGATTTCCTAAGGGTGGTTGGCCCTCGGGACCTAGTATTTATGTTTCTAGTTTATTTCTAGATCAAGGTGGGCATAGGCCCCTATGGTCCAGTGGTTACGACCTCTCTCTTTCACGGAGAAAACGAGGGTTCAAGTCCCTCTGGGGGTGTAACAACACTCAAGACTATAGGAAGACTATAGGAGTAAGAGTGGGATTTTATATCAAGTGATCCCTGTCAAGTCCTTCTATTAGTCTACTTAGAAGGACTTCATATTTTATATCATTTGATATTTATAGTTATTTGTCAAGTCTGCCTGGGAGATGAAAGGAAGTTGATTATGGAACGTCTAAAATCAATTAGGCGTTGGGTCGATGCCCGAGTGGTTAATGGGGACGGACTGTAAATTCGTTGACAATATGTCTACGCTGGTTCAAATCCAGCTCGGCCCAACAATTAGGCAACCTACTATCAGATGGCCTCTTGTTCTTAAGAAATACCTATTCAAATTTTCTGCTAGATCTCTTCTTATTTCCCTGGGATTGTAGTTCAATAGGCTAGAGCACCGCCCTGTCAAGGCGGACGTTACGGGTTCGAGCCCCGTCAGTCCCGACGGATCCAATAAGTACATCAATTCGACTCTTTATTTTCTTCTTTATTTTCTGTGAAAGAAGGGGAGCATAATTGAATTCCGAAGGGGTTTCCCTCTTTTTTTTTTCAGGATTCTGTCGAAGAAAGAACAAACCCTAAACAAAAATGAAAATAACTAAAATAGTGAAGTTGATAGAATATTCCATTTTTCTCCCGCGACTCATTTTTCTCATACTTCTTTGTCTTCCAAAGAAAATTGGATCATTAAAATTTAGAACCTAATTATTCTCTTTTTCCACTTCGCTTGTATTGTTTGTTGGGGTTTTGTAGTTAATGGAAATAGACGTGTGGTTAGATGATACTTTGATGGTTCTACAAGGAAGACCTAAAAAGAAAGAAGAGAAAATAAGGATAAATAAAGGAGTTTTTTTTTTGGTCCGGGAATCCAATCTTGGATTCGGTATGGATAAAAGATCTTCGTATGTTATACTATTCAATTCTCGACGACGAATTAATTTAATAGCTCAGATATTGTTATTCATGATATTGATCCGATTCAAGATCATCGATAGGTAATGCATTCATTGAATTGACAGGTGAAAGATTTATCATCTCTATGGGATTAAATCCCGAGTTATTGTGAAATAAAAAAACGATGAGATTATGGAAGTAAATATTCTTGCATTTATTGCTACTGCACTGTTCATTTTAGTTCCTACTGCTTTTCTACTTATAATTTACGTAAAAACAGTTAGTCAAAACAATTAATTAATTTAAATGAAACTTGACTTCTGAATTCTTATCAATATTTGAAGAAATCAAATGAAAAGTATTCTATTTTTGCGTCTTAAATGAAATCAAGGGGCTATAATCCGCGGTATTCTATGAGATCCGAGAGTATGGTAAGTAAGAAATTGATTTCTTACTTACCATACTCTCTAGTAGTGTTATGTTATAGTAGTGTATAAAGTTGTAAATAGAGTTGGTATACTCTATTATCTTCTATCTTCAATATATGTAGTTATTAATCCATATATAGAATTGACGTAGGACCCAATTCTATTTCTTTGATACATCTATTTATTCCGATGAATCTGAAATAATCGTTTTACTGTTATAGAATACATTTCTCCACTAGAATCCAATGGAATTTCGAAATGAAGATATTTTGATTTCAAAATTATTTCAATTCAAATAAAAAATGCGTTACGGAACGATCTATAAAAGAATTGATAGCGTTTCATTCCTCAACTAAATTAGGAGTGCTTTTAAAGTCCACTTCTTCCCCATACTACGAGTGAAAGGGAAAATGTAAAGACTACCATTAAAGCAGCCCAAGCGAGACTTACTATATCCATGTGAATTATGTCCCTTATCTCTATGATAGAATTATTCCATTATTGCTCACTAATAATAGTAGAATGAATGGTCCAGAGTCAAAAAGGGATTCTGACCAAACACTATTGATGAACCAATCAAATAAACCCATTTCAAAAATTCCTATATGATTTCTAATGGGGAAAGACTAAACACAAGTAAAATACACAATGACACTACAAAGGAATGTTACTAATGGAATGGAACGTCCAGTAATAAAATAAGAGAGCCCTTTCCTTTTTTTCTTGCCCTTCAAAGTAAAAATAGATCAATTGCTATCTATTACATACTTTGATTTCCTATTTTATATTGATATTTGATATAATCCGTACCTCTTCGCGATTGTATATATGAAGGAGTTGGGAGATAGTATATTATACTCTTGACGAGGGGTTAAAAAAATGATTTTTTTTTACTTTTCTATATTTCTTTTCTATAAAAAATCTATGCAATCTAAATCTAATAGTGATTGAATGCCTGAACACTCAGAGATTCTTGCGAGTCTATATATGTAGATTACAGTATAGAAATTCCCTAACTAGTAGTTGAATTATCCCCCGGCTATCCAATGTAATTCAAGACCCAATGAGTATACATTACATTAGCAGTAGAAGGGAATCGGAAAGTCTTGCTTCGACCTTTAGAATCTTTTTATATTCAAAGATTTCCAATCTTTTACAAAATTACCAGAACAGATGTTTAGAATAAACCAAGTATCAACAGTCCCCTTATTCTGTTCTGCTGGGGAAAATTAGGTTTAGTTATATCAGCAGAGCAGAATAAGATATTTCTATTCATTTGTTGATGAGGCGGCACCCGGATTTGAACTGGGGAAAAAGGATTTGCAGTCCCCCGCCTTACCACTCGGCCATGCCGCCAAAACGATACACAACAGGATAAAAAATTACCGTTGGATTACTAAACTTTAGTTTATTGTACTTGCATCCCCTTTTTCATCCGTAATAAAAAAAAATTATAAAAGAAACCCTTTTTCCCCTTTTGATTGTGTTTTATTTACCCCTTTGATTTGATTGATTGTATAGTATCTCAAAACACACAATGTCAAAAAACTTCCACTCACTTTTCTATTGAAAAATCAAATTATATTTTGACTCAAAAAAGCTAAAATTTATGACAAACAGGAACCATTAACTATTAGTTGACTGAGAATTCGTGAATTATTCTTAGATTTGAATCTTAGATTTGAATATAAAATTTGGTTTGCCTAATGACATAAGAAAATACAAATTGATACATCCTTACATTGATCATTGATTCTTTTGAATCAAAAACCATTCTCCATTTCCATTATAACAAAAATTATAAGTATATGTAAACCCCAGAACGGACATTGTTACACAGATACCAAGTATTTAGAGTATGTTGCCTATAAATAAAGGGAATTTGTTGGAACAAAAAAAGGCCCGGCTGGGTATTGACCGGGCCAGGTCCAAAAGGCACCTCGAACAAAATAAAAGCAAGAAGGTCTTCTTTATTTATCTTTCTATTTGGATCTTTCGAGCATCTAAATGGAATTGCTAATTATATAATAACGATAAAGAATGTGAAAGAAATACTTTCTTTAATCCTTACTTGATGTGTAATGTAACATAGTAATTATCTTTTTCAATTGGGAGAGATGGCTGAGTGGACGAAAGCGGCGGATTGCTAATCCGTTGTACGAGTTATTCGTACCGAGGGTTCGAATCCCTCTCTTTCCGTTTCCGTTGATGACTTTCTATTTTTTCTTTCAATTTTCGCAACCCCCTTTTTATTTTTTTCCTAGTTAAACGTGTGGAATAGCTAAAATAAAATTGAAAGAAAATTGTAAAATCAAGCAAGAAAAACTAAATTTTTATTTTATTCTTCACGTCCTGGATTACGTCCTGGATCATTGGATAGGAATCCAAAGATGAAGAGAGAAACAAAGAATATTACTACTGTGTAAACGAAAAGTTTGAGAGTAAGCATTACACAACCTCCAAGATCATTTTTTGAAAAAGAAAAACGAGAAAAGATAATAGATCCTCCATTTTTATATCACATATCCTATTTTGACACCAAGAAAAAAATTCTAGAAATAGAAAAGAATGTTCAGAAATTCAAATGAAGTTGAAATGAAATTTCAATTTGTAATATAATAAGAGTCTTTAATTACCCCAAATCACTTTCATACCCATAATTAGCTATTGTAAGGGACCCTAAGCTAATAAGGTATTTCACAAAAAAAAGGATGAAAATCGGGAAATGCGGCGAGCCTGGTTTCTCGCGGCTATCCGATAATTTCACTGTTTGAATCGAAGGTTCATACTGTCAGACTTATTTGATCTTATCAATTGTTATAATTTTTATCGAATAAATCATGAATTTTCTAGGATAGTATTAAAGATCTTATCGAAAACTTACAGCAGCTTGCCAAACAAAGGCTAAAAGAAAAAAGAACAGGGGTATGACTGGCATAACATCTACGATTGGATTCAAAAAAGCATAGGCTTCGGGCAATTTGGCGAAGAAAAGACTACTCGGATAAAGGGCAGAATTAAGACAGATCAAACTAAAGATATTAAGCATAACAGACATTTTTTTCGTCGAGATAATTGCATTTTGATTGAGTTATTGATATAAGGAAAAATAAAGAAAGTAGGGTAGACAAAAAAATCCTTCTTTTTCCGTTCAATCAAAAATCCTCCAATTCTCAAAGGAGAATAGAAGAAATCATACTTTCATACAATATCTTAATTGAATTATATGTAATGATCAATAAATTCAGTTGAATTCTAGATATACACATGTCAAAATCCTAGCACGAATCTATAATAGATTCTATAAAGAATAAAGATTTTCTATAGATAGTTTGGGCTGGAATTGACGAACACTTAATACCAATATTATTCTTTATTAGTATTAGTGTCCAATAAAAGTAGAAATGGGGCGTAGCCAAGCGGTAAGGCAACGGGTTTTGATCCCGCTATTCGGAGGTTCGAATCCTTCCGTCCCAGAGCATATCCGTTGTATCTGAATACTTCTTTTTTGTTCAACAAGGTTCTGTTTAAAGGTCTAATATTGGATAGAATATTATTCCTCTTTCTTTTTTTTTTTTTTTTGAATGATTCTTTTCGGAATCATATCTAAGTTTTTCACAAACTGAACTAAATCGAGTTCAAATGACATGCAAATGCAAAAGTAACTGATAACTGAAACCTTTTCTGATTCAGATAAAGATAAGATGAGACATAGATCACAGTTCCAGAAAGATTACTTAATCTCAGGCTAAACAAAATAGGAAAATACATATAAAACGAGGAAGTGCTTAGCTTATAGGTATGTATTGTTATCCTATTTCAGTCACAATAGTCTTTCTATTTTTGTGAAAAATAATTAGCATCCCTAAAATATTAAAATTGAAATATTTAACAATAATATTTCTTTTTATTGTTCGATCTATTTAGCTTATTTGCTTTACATCATTGACAATTCCATTCGAAAAATATTTTTTTCTTTCTTATGATGGAGTCTTCACTGCAAAACTTGATTCAAATAATGATGCAGAAGTAGGAAACTTTTTCAAGTAGCAAGATTTGTAATGATTCCTTATGGATTGAATCTTGGGGAAGTTGAAATTGGAAATGGGTCAGTCTATCTTATTGAGTCACTTGAAGAGGCAGAGTCAAATATAATTGATTTATTCCTGTGATTTCTGTTAGTTATGTTATTTCTATATTTAGATTAGATTTCTTAATATTTCTGTTAGATATTTTTTTGAGATCCATATTTATAGAAAAAATGTTCCATTCATACAAAAAAAGCCGGGGTCTTTCTAATATTTCTTCAGAAAAATATTTATTAGCTATGTAGATAGATATAGATAAGAAAAAATATAAATGACTATGTCTATGTACCGAGCGAACCAATGACTATTCATGATTCCATAATTGAATCAATTCCATACTGGTTCCAAATTAGAGGAATGTTATGGTAAAACTTCGTTTAAAACGATGTGGTAGAAAGCAACGTGCGACTTGAAGGACACGATCCGGCGTGGATTCTTATTCTTACATCCACCATTTTATATAGGAATGAAAGTGCTCTTGGCTCGACGTCGTTTGTTCTATTCTACTAGAACCCCTCTTTTTTTATTGGGTTGTAATGTAAATAGTGCATGATGGAGCTCGGGTAGAAAGTATTTATTAATTTCTCAGGGACAACGATCTAGGGTTAATGCCAATCAATAAATTGGAACAACTTCGTAAGTATATCTTCGATATAGAAATCGAAAGGATCTGATTCGAGCAAATTTTCAATAAAAAAAATTTTGTTGGAAGGGCTAAAACTTTTTCGATCCACAGTGTATCGCGCACGAATCAACCGTATGATTCTTTGATAGAAAGAAATCACAAAAGGGGTATGTTGCTACTATTTTGAAAGGATTAAGAAGCACCGAAGTAATGTCTAAACCCAATGATTTAAAACAAAGATAAAGGATCCCAGAACAAGGAAACACCACTTCAATTGTCTCACGGATCCGAATAAAGAAAAAAATAGATTTTAAACGAGACAAAAAAAGGGGGGGTTAAAGACCACTCAATAAAAAAATATCTTAAAGATTTTTCTTTAAGATATTTGATAATTATTGAACTTGAGTTATGAGTACAAATGATTTTTTTCAGGAAGCAAAAAAAATGACTATGAGTTAAATTATAGACTCATTTATTTTACGGATTCCTTTTCTATTTATTCTAATTTTATCCATAGACAAAACTTCTAATCATTTTTTTCTCGAGCCGTACGAGGAGAAAACTTCCTATACGGTTCTAGGGGGGGGTTCTTTTTCATCTACATCTATCCCGATGAGCCGTCTACCGAATCGTTGCAATTGATGTTCGATCCCGAAGAGAAGGAAGAGATCTTCGGAAAGTGGGTTTTTATGATCCGATCAAGAATCAAACTTATTTAAACGTTCCCGCGATTCTCTATTTCCTTGAAAAAGGCGCTCAGCCTACAGGAACTGTTCAGGATATTTTAAAAAAAGCAGAGGTTTTTAAGGAACTTTACCCTAATCAAACGAAATACAATTAATTAAATTAAGGAAATAAAAACTAAGGGTAGGATAGGATAGTGATTTCTATATCATTTTGGATATCTTTTCTATACTATGTTTTTTTTATTTCCTTCTTTTCTTGCTCTATTCATATTCATATCTATTTATCATTGTTTTTTTAGAATATTTTGGAAAACCTTATTTGATTGATCCTCACAAAATAAAAAATTATGGCATTACCTGCAATCGCGTGGTTTTCA